CAGTTAATGAAAGAGCCCAATGCAAAAAAATGCATGTTGGGTCTTTGAAACAGTTCGAATCATTTTGATAATAATCAGTTTGATCTGTTTTACCGAGAAGGTCTACGGTTCGAGTCCGTATAGCCCTAAAAAAAAAAGGAATAAAATAAGAAGAGTTGGCCAAGAGCCCTTGTAATTGTCACTAGTTGTCTTCTCTCTATCTTGTTACTGGTCTCCGGTCACTCAACTAATCTACTTGACAAGTCTTGCCTGGTCTCGACACCCGGGTCAGCCTATTTTATAGCCTGGTCGTATCTTGGGTCCATTCCTTTACCTCCGGCTAAGAATTTCATTGCCGGTGGATAAATCTGTTTCAGAACGTGAACGATCTCAAGCTTATAGTTTCAAATAAGCTATAAGCCTTTTTACCCGTCATAGGCCGATCTGCTCCTACCGCTTCCCGATGACTTAACCGATGACGGGCCAGTATAAAGAACCTCTCTCGAACTTAGAATACTGTCCTAGTGCGGAGGACCTCGCTAATATAATACACCCGGGAACTCTCGTAAGGATAGCCGGAATCCACCACTAGCCTTCCCGCCCTATCTATAGTAAGGGGGCTTCACATTTTGACTCTCCAATCGTATTTCCGTCCCGGCCCTCAATTGTCACTTCGAAAAGGAAAACGGTTTTTTCTATTTTTATGGATTTTTGCGATAGTTCCTTCTTCAGCGAGCTTGGGATTGGCTATTGCGGTTCCTCCATCCCTTGAGGGGATCTGTCTTTTGAACTTTAGTAACCCGCCTTTCCGGGCGTACTCAAGTGACTCTTTATTGTTCCTGGGGAATCCATAAGTATCCCTTTCTTTAGTAAGGGCAAGCATTCGTCATAGAAAGCAATAACAGGAGAAGGAGTTACACGATCTAAACACTATAGTACGAGTCTCGTGCAGGTACATACTAATTCATTTATCACATTGTCATTCATTCTTTCAGCGGGGGTTGCTAATGCTAATACCAGAGGAGAGCCCAGCGACGATAGGTGATATCAGTGACCAAACCGGACCGGGACTGGGGAGTACGGGCGGGCTTCCTTCCTTTCGAGCGGGGTGGCTTGAGTGCGTGGTCAATAAAGAAAACCTTCCATACTACGGTTACGGTATGGATATCTAACTTGAGTGACAAAAGACAACGAATGCTTGCTTGCGAGTTCCCTTTCCCTATCACGTAAGGCTGGCTTCCCTACCGAATGCTTTCTTTCCCGAAAAATGGACATTTCCTTCTTTCCTGGTGCAGGTTCGGATGGACTAAGAGTTCCGGTAGCGGGCTTGACCAGAGTAGATTCAAAGAGAAGAACCTATTCGATAACAGCCGATTTTTGAACAATTTGAACAAAGTAAAAAGATTCCTAAAAGTAGTTCCTGACTCAAATCAGTCAACTACGGGCGGTAAAAGAGCTGGTAGTGAATCTTCGGCGCAAGCTGTAGGAGTAGGACGTAGCACATGCCATGATAGTGCTGGTTTGGGGAACTCTCTCCTGGGGAATGGGTCCTCTGCTCCAAGGTTGCCAATTGATGATTTTTAAAGCCTTAATAACCCCCGAAACAAAGAGAACAGAGTGAAAGACTTGTCCTGAATAAAGCATTGACTCACATCACAGCCTTGTTGGTGATGGAACGGGCTAAACCCGCCTGGAGCATGGGGTCCAGCCAATAGACAGACCTACCTATTAGGGTTAGGTGTTCTGGCGACGCATATGAGATGCGAAGTCCTGAGTGGAATGCATACGGGGGTTGGACCTAAACTCATGGCTTTTAGGATCTACTTCTGGGATTCAAGTGGCTTTTCATGCCCGATACAAGGGGGAGTGGACTAGGCCAGAGTTCTAAGAGAAGAAGAGAAGGAGAATGGGGAAGGTGCTCCGTATTGCATTTGTTCAGGTTAGGTCAAGGACTCAGCCACCCTACTCATAGTAGTATTGAAGCTCATAACTCCTCTATGGGCACCATAATGCTTGACGGACACCATAGACTACGACCAATGCACTACGGGCAAACAAGGAAACCAGGCAGAAGGGTATAGCGTATTCATCCTAGGTCATGGAAGAAGGGAGGCAACTCATCCAAAATAGAAGACACTGGGGACTTTTATTTTAGGGGGCCTGGTAGCCATGATAGGGATCAGGGCAATAGCTTTAGGGCTAGGGAACTCTTAATTAGCTTGCTTCCTTTGTGGGTTATGCTAAATATATTTGGCCTTGGGTCACCAATCCACTCTGCTTCCTTCTCTCCTTTCCCTGTAGTCTATATTAGCTAGAGGACCTCCGGGCATCAGGCCTTGCTACTTATCCTAATGCACCCGTGTTCCTCGAATGGATCTCTTAGTTGTTGAGAGGGTTGCCCAAAAGCAGTATATAAGGCATACCCAGTAAAACTTACAAGTAAACCAGATATAGAGATGGCGACTAGGGTTGCTGTTTCCATTATTATATAATAAGAAAAAAAATAAGAATTTCCAGACCACAATGGATCTATGATAAGATCATTTATTTACAACGGAATGGTATACAAAGTCAACAGATCTCAGTTAATACAAAAAAGGCTACACAAAGCGTTGAGGGGAGTTCTAGATCTGGTCCAAGACGAACTATTGTAGGGGATTTATTGAAACCATTGAATTCGGAATATGGTAAAGTAGCTCCGGGGTGGGGAACTACTCCTTTGATGGGTGTCGCAATGGCTCTATTTGCGGTATTCCTTTCTATTATTTCTTTTTTTATAATGATGGAATTTCAATGAATTAGATTTACAAGAATCACTCAATTCTAGCTTTTCAATACAAAGTGAAGCATTTTGGTCTCGTTTTTTTAGCCCATTTTATGCTATTCTATTTTGGTAGTTCGATCGTGGAATTTCTTTCTGTATTTCTGGAATATGAGTGTGCGACTTGTTATAATGGATCCTATTGATAATACAGAAAATGGGTCTGTCATCTTATGAGATGGTTTTTGACTTCGTCAGATATTTATTCTAGTATCTGGAGCACGGAATATATGAAATAGATTACGAAGTATTAGAGCTATGATTCATACTTAACTTAATATTAAAATCCCGCTTGCTTACCGGACTCAAAAAAATTTCAAAGAGTTAGAAACTCTAAATTGAAAGATTTTTCTTCCTGCTCTTTGTCTATGTTTATTTTGATCAAAGGATAAACCTTTCTTTGGATTTTTAGTCATTATATTTATTCAAAGTGATGATACAAGAGTTCTTACTCAGGGAATCCTTGTACTTAGTTAGTTTGAAGGTTTTATTGAATCATCATGGTTCTAGTATGAATCTGAGGTTTTCAATCAATTTATAGGATCTTAACAAGAAAATTCCTATCATAATCATAAAGAAAACACCAGTAAAGCTGTATTCCATATAAATAAAAATACCATGAAAAAAAATAGGTAAATAGAAGATTCAAGAGGCCTGTAACGATAAACATCAAGAGATAAATGAGCCGACTTGATATTTTGGCATATAACTACAAAGAATAGTTTGCGGATTTTTCTTTTTTCGTATCCGAGAGGATTCTTGAATCATAGGATTAAGAAGTTTCTATTGCACATATCCGTTTCGACTAGTATTGGGGTGTTTCTGTTTGAGCTGTACGAGATGAAATTCTCATATACGGTTCTCGGAGGCCCCAGTTTACCTATCTCAATAAAGTCTATGATTGGTTCGAAGAACGTCTTGAGATTCAGACGATTGCAGATGATATAACTAGTAAATACGTTCCTCCTCATGTCAACATATTTTATTGTTTAGGAGGAATTACGCTTACTTGTTTTTTAGTACAAGTAGCTACGGGGTTTGCTATGACTTTTTACTATCGTCCGACCGTTACTGAGGCCTTTGCTTCTGTTCATAATGACTGAAGCTAACTTTGGTTGGTTAATCCGACATCGATGGTCGACAAGTATGATGGTCCTAATGATGATCCTGCACGTATTTCGTGTGTATCTCACGGGTGGCTTTAAAAAACCTCGTGAATTGAACTTGGGTTACAGGTGTGGTTCTTGCTGTATTAACCGCATCCTTTGGCGTAACTGGTTATTCCTTACCTTGGGACCAAATTGGTTATTGGGCAGTAAAAATTGTAACAGGCGTGCCGGAAGCTATTCCGGTAATAGGATCTCCTTTGGTAGAGTTATTACGTGGAAGTGCTAGTGTAGGACAATCCACTTTGACTCGTTTTTATAGTTTACACACTTTTGTATTACCTCTTCTTACTGCTGTATTTATGTTAATGCATTTTCCAATGATACGTAAGCAAGGTATTTCGGGTCCTTTATAACTTTATTCCTTTTATTCTGCTGTGCCTGGGCATGAGTAGACTGCTTTCCTTATCTGTATTCGATTTTCTTGTTTAAGATAGAAGGTCTTCCCTCATCACCTGTCCCATTTGACAGTTATTCCAAGAGTCTATGAGCAGGAAGAGGTTTAGGAACTTTTCAAGCAAGAAAGGCAAGTCTTGGCTACGATAGGGCTATGATTCCCATAGAGAAAGAAGAGTTTACAGCTACCGGCACCGACTCGAACTAAAACTAATAAGAGCTACCTCACCACTACCTACTAGTGCCTTCCTGGTCTGGATCCTGTTGCCGAAGCTCATAATTCCGGCTTTCTGCACGAGATCCTTGTAGGTCTCTGACCCTTCTATTCTAGGTTTGAAGGAAAGCAGCGGGTTGTGTTCCGGGGGAGAAAAGGGTCCCATTCTCTGACTTGCTAATCAGAAGAACTCCTACTCCTACTTGCACGTGTCATGGGCACACCCCTACCTCACACAGGATGGAGCTCGAATCCCATCGTTTTCCAAGAGACCCGAACCTAATCTCGAAAAGCTCTGGGCATGGCGGCACGGGTTATTTCCACAAATGGGACTGGTTATCCTACGTTCTATTGAGTGGGGACTTCACAACTCGCTGGTTGATCATCATTGGGAGGTTTCTCCAGACACAGAGGCTAGGAACATTCTTCTCTTAACAGATGAAAGGGGGAAACTTGGATCTTCTTAATAAGAAAGAAGTGATTCTCTTTTGACGGCCTCTGCCTTCTCCAATCCTGAAGCTGTAGGCTAGGGTTTGATGACAAGTGAATTTCCCGCTGTTTTGGTCTTCTAGCTTGGATGAGGACCCTTGCTTTAGTCAAGCCAGGCTTTCCCATTTCATTCATTAGTGATCTCTGGACCATGCCCGGGAAAGAAGAGTAGGACCCAAAGATCTCAGTTTGCCCTAGAAGTAGCTGCTACCGAAGTTCTAGTTGTCTGAGTTCCCGCTTCCTGAGTTGGAGTTGAGGGCGAAAGAAGCTCGTACTCTTTCTCAGTTCCCGGGGATACTAGGTCTTTTTCTTAGGCAGAGCTCTCTCTGTCTTTCGTACTTCCAGCTTCCATAACTAGTTATTTGCGGAGCTTTCTTCTTTCTATTTCAACTGGGATGTTCTACCTTCTTACAGGAGCAGAGGGTAAGGAAGGCTGCCTCAATGGCCCTTTTTCGAAGTTTTTAAAATGCGGAAGTCAGAAGAGCACCTAGAGAAAAAGAGGCCTCTTCTCAGCAGCAAGGCAGGAATCTCTCTTTAAACAACAGCCCTTTCGGTTAAGAGGTCTGGAACAGGAAAGAAGGAAGACGTCTTTGAGTTAGTAAGTTGGTAATCCAGTCTTTTCTTCTTCCTTTAACAGAAGTCACTCTGTCTATCTACAAGGTGGTATTAGACCTCTCTCTCCTTTTCTTGAATAAGTCAGTCTTTCGATCTTCTAAGAGATCAAGAAGACGTAGGAGAGAGAGCTTCCACCATATAGAGGAAATCCACATCTCGACCAGGAGATAGAGCTCATCTACTACACCTTTCTAATAAAGAATAAATATCATTTCTTTTCAGCCTCTCTGGAAAGAAGATCCCAATAGCCGGGCTCAATCAGGAATGAAGTTAGTTGACATCTTTCAAGGTCCTAGTTCATTCTCTGAATGAGGGAGAGAGCTCACTATCTCTAGGGTAAGGCAAGGGGAGGCTGAGCGGAAATCAATCATTCTGAATATTCACACGGGAAACATCTCTTTCTGTGGTCTTTATCTAAAGGAATACGAAGTTGTCTTATGGTACTACTCTCTCCTCGAGATCGAAGCTCTATGCTGCCGTACGTGCGGTTAACCACGATTAATGGTATTTCTTCTTTTCATATGATGTCATATGAAGTATACTTTTGTGAGGGTAGAAAGTACCCTTCAACGACCTGGGAACCACTCAAAATGGAATGACTCTTATATAACCTATAACTATAACCCCAACATTTATAAAAAAAAAGGCATTTTTCGGGGAATAGCCCTCTTCGAATCATAACTTAGAACACACTAATTGGAATTACTTAAGAGACATGCTAATAGAAGAGCACCACCGAACACTGTGGATCCCACACCCTTATAAACCTCAGACTGCATGGCTTTATTGCACTCGTTAAGACAGTGCTTAAGTGTTTTAGCTCTATCAAGAGGGTCGAATACCGGCTCTATCAAAGCAGGAACACTGTCTTGATTCAGGCAATCAGAATCAAAGATAGATAATATCTCAGGCGGCCATATGATATGCTCAGGAAGTAAACCCCACCACACAGTAAGACCTAGAGCCATAGATTGAAATATAACTGAATTCGAGAGCTTAACACCGAAAGGTGAGCCAATAGAGCGAAGACCACCCATAGAGATTTCTTTAGATAATTCGTTTGAAAACCTGAATCAGGTAAATTAAAACAACTTAGGATTCTTTACGGAGAACATTCAAATGATCGAGCGGAGAGAACCCATGCAAAGACTATCCATACCAGGCGTAGTTTTCACTATCTTATAGCCCTTCAAAGCAGTACTACGGGAGGGTTGTTTTTGTATAAGCGCTGCCCCCAAAGAAAAAGGATTATGATAATTAGGGTCCAGCGGAGAGTAACGGATATTGTGAGGACTAACCCGGGTAGAAGGCGTACTACTAGTAAGACTAGGGATCCTCCAATTAATATTCCCGCGTGGTGTAAACTTATCAACGGGAACACGCACATCATGCCTAATAATAGAAAAAGTTGAATTCATGTTACTTAAAGTAGAGTGAGGGATACCCATAGAATGGAGACTTTGAAAGAAATTTTCTATTTCAAAAAGATAAATAGAATATTCTTTATATCTTAAAAGAATATTCGAAAATTGAATTTCTTTCATTGAACTTTATACAGTTGATCCAGCAGAAGCAGGGGTGGTAGTACCTCGCCCCGGATCCCTTCCAGTTTGAAATTCATAGCCTTAGACCCCGTTGGCTCAGCAGCATCAGTAGCAGGGGTATAGGCGGAACCCATTTCAATTGATCCATATACGGAGCCAGAGCCAGTAGTTTCACCCGCGGCATAAGTACCCATTAATGAAAAGAAAAGCGGAGGCCTGCCACCCTGGGAATTAGGTAATTGATGTCGCTCCTAACTGTGTTGAATGTAGAGAAGTGAGTACTTTCATTCTTAAAAAAGCTTTCTCAACGCGCCTTAGATGCTTAGTATATCGCCCTTCGTCGATCCTTTTTGAATAGAAGAAATAGGCGGCTGGCTGTGTGAAAGATGCGCAGGGGTGTTTTCACGTCTCACCGTAGTGCCCGGTACAATGCATTGAAAAGGTTCAGTTTAGATAGTTCGGGTACAGGCTTAGAAAAAAAGATCGAGAGGTAGATAGGAATACGTTATGATCGATCAAGACACGCAGTTCCTCGGTTAGCTAGTAAGATAAACAAGGAATGCCTACAAGGTGGAGCATAAGAAGCAGGGGAGGGCCATCAAGTATCGCGTACACTTGGTGAATCTTAACTTCCAGACGTTCTCACAGCTCATCCAAGCATAGCATCTTGAAGGAGAACTATTGCAGAATAATGGAGGTAGGCGGGTATGCCTTAAGAAGACAGCTTCTCAGCGTCAGGATAAGCGGAATAGTAGAGACAGCAGAAGGGGCTAGTAAGAATATGTAGAGTATCGGCACTGCGGAACCCCAATCTCTTTCTGGTTTAGTGAGATAATGATATAGGCAAGAGCATGTAGGGCAATGACCTCTTTCTTTCCTCACAACCAAAGCTACTTATTACGATATAAGAAGACAGCATATAACCAATTGGGGAATGGTATAACTAATGTAGTGGTTGGTAGTGGTGAAGGCGCTGTCAGCGGCTTCGATCCGAAGGCGTAACTCTTCCCCTCGGAACGGAATTTTTATTTAGATGTTGTCTCCCTCACTCTTCTCTTCCGCCTTCACTGAGACAAAAGAGTGAAGTCAAGGCTCCTTCCGTAGACTAAAGAATAGGTACTTACGAGAATGAGTAGTTGCGAGCTTTAATTCAATCCGACTCTTGCCAATTACACATTTTTTTTTTCTAGGATCAGTTTCCAACCCTCTTTTCGTCAACTGAGGTATCGAATTTTGCGTGGACTTCAGTATCAGTTGTTGTGGAAGCGATCCGCGCTAGCCTATTACGTTTTTCAGCAGCAAGGATCGACTCCTACTTACTTTAAGCTTCTCTCTCTTCCGATGGTACCGTAAACAGGTATCTCCTTTGAAGGAGACGAAATGAATAGAATGCTTTTTACTAGATATGAAGCAACTTTTAAGATTCTTAGAGATATATGGAAGTCGTTTAGATCAGACCCGTGGCTTAATCATACAGATATTTTACTATTAGATTGCGTCCGACCTTCTCGCTTTCGAGGTAGATGCCTATCCCCTAAGCAAAAGATAGCGTTATTTGCAATGAAACTCCCAGAATGCGGGAACGACGCAAGATAGATGGAAGAGGCAATGACTCTTCTCGGGAGAGGGTCAAAATACGATAGCGTAGCTGCTCCTACTTCTAGTGAGAGTGACCCCGGATAGAGGATCATATATTGGTACGCTTTCGCAATTGCAGGAATAGATCCACTAAAGGAAAGTAGCTTGATTGATTCGAATCACGCGAGTGACAAGGGAGAGGGAAACGACAGTTTGTGCTCGACCGATAGAGTCGATTTGAGTGCTCGACCATAAGGGATGTCACTCTTTTCCTTTTCTTTTCGCTAAGCCCTCTTTATTGAAAGCGGAAAGTCGGACCATCAATGATCGGAGACGCAGTGACCAAAACACCTAAAAGGGGAAGTTCGTTTTATTATTTTTGAATTATGCCTCTGTATGACGGATTGATTGATAGTAGGAACGATACAAGCATATGTGCGCGTCTCAAGACATGAGGAAAATGAAACAAACCCCTCATAACATTACTTATCACTTGATCAATCACAATCTTAAGCTGAAAGAATCCCGGAAACTACGGAAAATTAGTGTTTTCCATCTCCGCCCACAATGCCCCTTTAAATACGTTCCAAAATCTTTCTTGAGGACTCTGACTCTGTCTATGAAACAGTAGAAGGGGGAGATTCGCTTTTGCTCAGTAGGAGCTTTTACTACTACTACTGCCTTTCTCAATCCAATGAAAGTTTGAGTTTGGCTTTGCCATGGTATGTGAGGAAAGCGGGGTATCTCTTAAAAGCAACTCTTTCTAGAGAACAACGATAAGGTCAAGCAAAGCGCTCCAACGAAAGGGGCGCAGCGCGCACATAACTCCTTGATGCTTGATTTTGAGACCTAAAAATCTTTTTCCTGCTTTTTCTTACTACCATTTCTCATCCCTTTTTCTTCACTTTAAGAAGATCAGATAATTGTGTTATAAGCTCGGGAGAACTAGGTCTTCTTATTCTTTTCTGCTACGCTTATCCACAAGTTCCATAAGTGTGAGCAGTACGAGCGGAAAGGCTCCCGTTTGGTGTAGGGCAGGGGGCATAGATGCCAACCTGACCCTTCTCTATCTTAGTAGAAACGAGAAAGCGTTGCATAGGAAGACAAGAAAAGAAGCGGCAGAGGCAGCAGAACAGAGATGATTCCCCATCGCTCTCTTCTTCCTAAAGCCAATTCTTCACTCAACGTACTTGAACCGGAAAGATTTTGCTTTCTTATGATGACCTACTCGAGAGAGTACGATACATCGGTGTAAAAGATTGAGCGGAATCTGCTATTGGGTTAGCCATTTTCGTTATTACTTTCCGAGTCCGAGGGACTATTGCTGTAGAATTTATTAATAGCATTCAAGGTTAAACATGACTCCTAGAGAGTTACCAAAATACGAAGAGAACGAAAGGAGAAGAGATTTCAACTATAATAACAGATCACAATTACGAGAAAGAATGGATACCGATGCCAAGAGAAAGGGAGAGGTAAATGTTCATGACGGCTAGCCCTTTCTACCAAGAAGAACGGGTATTTATTTACCTTATGGGATACGATGGACCCCACCTCTTACCTCTCTTTTCTTAGTAGATCGGCCTAACAAAGAAGGAGGAGTTCCGCTCCCATCTTGCTGTCTGTTTCCAGGGGCAATAGTGTAACAACTGGGCTTTCAGACCCTGACGTAGATACATTTTTAGATGAATAGTCAAATCCAGATGAACCGGGGGGAACCTGACTCAGCAGAGCTGGCTGCTTCATAGCCTTCGGCCGGCTCGAAAAAATGGATTAGAGCAGGACCCTTAAACCTAATCCTTCTATAGAAAAAGGATTCTTTCTCCTCGCATCGACATTTGGGGATGGGCTTGTCATCGACTCCAGGACCGTCGTGTCCTGCCGCTTTACCACTACCCTAAACGAATAAGTAAGTAAGTAAGATTTCCTCGTTCTGCTATGCCTATCTCCGTTTTAGGAAATTTTTCTTTTGAAAACGGAATATGCGAGAGTTGGTTTCTCTGACTCAGGAGCTAAGGTGTTCGCGGATCTAAGTGGGGAAAGTCTTCCTCGTAACCTCTTTCGTGTTGAACTCTTTTCTCAGTCTCAGGAGGAATAAGATGAATAATCTGCTCTCACGAGCGGAGTCGTAAGAAAACGTTATGATTTTCGGGGTTAGCGGGCTTACCTCGTGGAATGGCCGTTGAATGGCCTCGGAGTGAACGGGGGTACCTCAAATAATAAATAAGACTTTCTTTTTTTCTTCTTTGCTACCTTTAGGAGGTCTCCGACTTCTATCTGTGACATTACCATATGCGTGCCGTTCAATTAGGACTTCCTCAAGTCCAGTAGCACGTTGAGAGAGTTCATCGAAAGTAGTAGGGCCTCCAGCAATCAAGCCCGGGCGCAGTTCAATGCGGATTCCCGCAATACAAATTTATCCCAATTTCTCTTCTGGGATAGATTCTGCTAACTGATTTCGTGGGAGAAAGGCTTGCTAATAAACGGAATTGTTCTATAGCTCAACCGACCCCTCGGGTTTTCTTGTTTACTACGCCGTAAATCTTCCGACGTGATAGATTTCCTCAAAGAAGGAAAGGAGCATAATAACTCAAACAACTTGTCTCAGGACCTAATAGATCCCGCTTTCAGTCTGGAGCGGAAAGCGTTCCTTCGGAGTGGGAACTGCTTGATAAGCAGCTTTTCATGTCAAAGAGGATAACACTGCCGCTCTTTCTGGTTTCATTCAACTGCCACTAAACCATATGCTTAACACATATCATGGGAGGTGGGATAGAGCTAATTCTGGGATCGAATCCATCTCTACGCAGAAAGATCTATGCTAGGATGACACCGCTATCCCACTGATTGATGGAGCCGTATGACATGAAAAGCCTTTTCTTTATTTCATTGAAATTGGCTTGGTCTTATTTGAGCCGAGAGTGAGGTGCTTCTTATAATAAGTTCAGTATGCCAGAACCATATGGCAAGCAAGAGCTAATGTTATGCTTTCAATAAGAAGGAGCAGCTTTCCGTTTTCTATTTTCATTATGTTACTCCTCTTGTTGATCTAAAACTCGTAAGTAAGGTTACGGTTCTTTCTCTTTCTCCATCTATCTGAGTTGAGCTAGAAGCAGTTAACAAGATTAGAATGACTTCTTTGTTTACTTCTTAAATGAGACGGAAAGGTTGCTGAAAGTCTATCTCAGATGTAGGACAAGTTGACTGGAAGGTAACAGTGGAAAGCAAGTTCCTGTTTTGGAATTCACTCCAGATCAAGAGTGAAATGATGACCTTAACTTGGGTACGCTCACAGAGAAGAGGTTCACATCCAATCAGAGCTCATAGGGCACAGGGAGCTTACAGGTCACGGCTACTATTATACATCTTTATATAGCAAGAACGTGTGAATGAACTGACAAAGCCGGAGGTTGTTCTCTTTTTCGTAGTTGCTTGTAGTAATCTTTCTTTAATCGAGATTGGCTACGTAAGAGGGAAAGACTGCACCTACCCCGGCGAAGGGCTATAGATGTAGTCTTTTCGATATGGATATCGGTATGAATCAAGATGGTGAACTTAGTTTGAAACATAGTGGTTATTGCACCACCCGCCCTTCTATAGAGCATTTCGTTGGAAGCTGTACTGTAAGGCAGGCAGCACTGTGTCCGTCAGATAAGTTCGAAATAAAGACAGAAATCAAAGTCGGGAGAAAGGGCACTATCCCTTCTTTTCATTGAGTGAGATTGAATGAAGGGATCGGGAACTCAACTATCGCTGAAAAGAAACCCGTAATTTCTTTCTGCATTGAGGCGGGGTGATAGGGGCAACCTTCGAGCCAATCGAACCAATCAATCATAATTCACAAATTGGACCGAGCATCGGACATCAAACAGAACACCAATAAAGCACCCCCCTTGATTTCGTTCCTCTCCTCTCGATTCAAGGCAATGGACTCTCAGTCCTGCTTTTGTTCCCTCGACCGGCTCCACTCCGAATCCACCATCGCTGGAAATCCAGTCTATATAGAAAGGAATGCCATCCATCTCCGGCTATCCCTGAACCCCAAGCAGGGGATAACCTGCCACCCTCTACTCTATCTCTTGGTATCGAATCCCAAGCTCTCGAACCTTGCCCCCGACCCAAATCCTACCCGTTTTCATATGGGCCAAATGGAAAAAGTAGACTTCCGGATGCCCGCTTAGAGGGAGAGTTGGATGGGCACACACCGTCAGCTATATGTGGATGGAATTCGGTGGGTTCAGGAGGGCCTTTCTTAAGGCAAGCACTAGCTCCCTCATATCAGCAAAATGGTTGCAAATCAATCGATTTGGATGTCGACCGGCCGGGAAAGAGGCCTTTCCCATGAAAACGTCAGCTATATGGAAATGGAGCAAATGAACCTCCTCTGACCCTGACGGAACGTAATTTAAATAGCGATCATACTATCCAATTTCCATCCATCCCGCACCCACGTCCGAAAATACGTATATAATAGTAGATTCACTACCGCCTCCATACTTATTTAATACGTCTTTTTCCCACATTAATAAGTACCCCTGTTTCCTTTAAAACGCTAGTGCCCGGATCTCGTTCTCCTATCTTTGATACTTCCTTAACGGTAGCTTTAAAGGACATGTAACGTGCGTAGCTTGTTCCACAATTAAACGGTTCTGCAGGTATCCCCATCCCCTCACCTAATACCCGCTACTCAGGGTTGAAAGTAGCTAAATCGCCTGTATAACAGATCTACGAATAGCCAACGCCTCTAACAACGTATTTAAGGGGGTTCCTTACCTTAGGCACCTTCACATCTACATCTACTTATAACAAGCACGTACACACAAGCAAGCTTGAATCCTGTTATCTTAACTGAGAATGCCGTTACTTATAGCCTTTTAACGGCAGCTACACATTGGTCGAGACTCACACGACAGTCGATACTCAGGATTTCGTTTAGCTAAGTGGCCTGTAGACTAGAATAGTAAACCTCACCCTAATTTAACATCTGCTTGAACTCCCGATCTACTTTTAAACAAAAAACTTCTCGAGGTATATGAATTCCCTGGTTACTTTCTTTCCAAAGCCCCGCATGAGCAAGCCAAGCTACTCACTAAGACTGCCCAAGCTACTCATGCCAAGCAGCTAACTTCGAGACAGGCAAACTTCGAGCTAGAACTAATGGATTAGCATTAATAGTCAGTTCCCCGGGGGGATTTCTGTCCTATGCTTGCTGGCTAAACAGAGTTGCCTTCCACACGCCTTCTTACTTTCACTTACCGGACCGGATAGTTACGTAGGCACTTGACCTTGAGTCTCAGGTTCAAGTCTCAGTTCCGCTTGAACTGTACTCGCTAACGGAAAAGCAGTTGTTTTCTATAAGTCGATTCCAAGACCTTTTTTTTCGATTGGGTATGATATTTGCCCTACTCGATGAGAGTACCGCTTGCTAACGAAAGTAGTTTGTCTACTAGCTAAAGTTTCCTCTATCTTCTGTTCTGCTTGGCTTGCAACAAAGAGCTTGACTTTCAAGTAGTACTTCCCGGAACAATCAAAGAAGTAGCTTTTCTTCGAGTGCCGAAACTGTACGCATCTCCCGACACTTCACTAACGGTTTTCTTTCTCTAAGCTAAGTCACTTGAACAAAGACCTTCTTACCTTTAGGGCTTTCCCGACTGCCTTCCTTCAGATTCAAAGTCTCTAAGTGGCGCTTCCCCTCTGCCAATAGTACCTCAAGAGATCTAATAAGTATGCCCTACCCTAAGGCGAGTTCGAATAGCCGAGCAAGGGACGGCCCCACACGAGTAATGGCTACGGCCCCAGCTAGGCGATAAAAACTGTCTTAAAATATGTCTTGCTGTTATGAGCTGTAAGCCCCCAGATATCCCCACCAAGGCCCGTTCAAAGGCCCCTACAGGAAGCCACTTGAACGAAAGTTCAAGAGAAGAGAGGAGGAAGCCACTTTAGCCGAAAGTTCAGGATAGAAAAGCAACTTGACCGAACCGAAGGTTCAGGATCTGCAATTGAAGAGAGCGTCAAGCGAGGAGATGAAGAATCAACAGAATCCACAGCTGCTGCCACCGTTGCCTCTGATCTCGCCAACAGAGGATGAAATTCATATCTAGTTCCGTACCGTAAAGTGAATTCCGTGTAGTCACGTGTAGGAAGGGCCGAAGCCGAACAACCTGACGCGCGTAGGCTTTTAAGCCGTATCTCCTTGATTTGCTGGCTATAGGAAAGGTGAAGAATGGGCTGTAAACACAAGAGACCATAAACTACGGTTCTGTATGTATGGAGAGGGAGACAGGGTGGAAGGTGGTCCAAATAGGAGAGCAGCTTTTTTGCCCACTTCTCTTACTGATGTGGCATTTTTCCTTCTTTCAAGGAGGTTTCGGTTTCTTTTTCTCCTCGTCTGTATTAGTCACCTCTGTTGGTTCTTCTTCGATAGCATCAATAAAATGGCACTATTGGAAAAGATGGTAGAATAATCGGCTTCTTGCACAAGCCCAGCCCGTCAAAGAGGGCATTCGATAGCATCCTCTTCTGGGCATCTAGATCGATTCCTAAGACCCTCTTATGCGCTACGTCCTACTCCTACTGCTGATAGATGCGTCGACTCGCTTGACTGCTTTCCTGTCTCAACAATAAGATAAGAAGGGAAATCAGTCCTGCCTAATTTCTTATCCTCCGTATAGTCAAGGGCGTATTTTCTGTATTCTCTCCCCCTTCTCTGTGCGCACCGGTAATTCCTTCACAGTTCAAACTCCCTTCGACTGCTAACTCTTAGCAATATCCTTTCTTATATACTTGCAGTTCAGTTCCAAGCCTTACCTTAGGGCAATGATAAGATAAAGAACCGCTCCGCACCTTCCCTATGTGCAATGCAAGAAGTTCCTTAACAACTCACTAGCATCCTCCTCTGGGCATCTATCTAATAGATGTGTCAAAGAGCGTATTCGTCGCAAACAAAACAACCTATTCAACTAGTTGCATTCTGTAAGAACAAGAGCGTATTTTCTGCATCTTCGATTTCCTGGTATTCAAAGGGGCTACGCGGCCAGAAAGAAAGAAATCCTGCAACCCGAGGATATTGTTAAAGCACCCTGAGCAATGAAGATAGGGAACTTGCCCAAACCAATAGCATGATTACAAAAGCATACGCTTTGTTCTTACGAAGACTAACCGGGAAGGATGGTTTGCAAGGAGGTCTACTGGCAGAGCAGAACCTCAGGCCCTACTACCAAAGGACAATATCCGCCGAGCCTTGATACAATCAAACGAGGATTCATACAGCATTCCTACGAAAGAAAAGAGACTATGAAATCCGGGATTCCGAGTTAAGGACGAGCGAAGGAAGACATATATACCCCTTAACGGAATGCAAGCCATAGCCTCTCCAGACAATCACTTACCTTACCGAAGCTACAAACGAACAAGAGGAGGCCAAATACGAAGGTGCAATGGCTACAACGGGGAAGGATCCTCCCAGCAAACACTGTTCCCTCAAAAGGCTTTCTCAGCCGACGATGGAAGCAAAAGATGACTCGACCAAAGCCGTTCCCAAAGTTATTAGGGAGAAGTTCCCTTAACTGAATGAAAGTCACAGCTAAGTTTCCTAATCCAATCCACATGAACCTTAACAACTTAACCACTAATGATTGAAAAATTGCTAAACCAAGACTCCTTAGCGAACAAGAATTTCCTTATTTGATGCAAGATTCTATACACGTACCAGTTACGCGAACCAGCTCCATCATCCACATCTCATATGCCATTGGCGGGGGTCCCATTCGTCATGTGCCCTTTTACGGGATCCCATTCCCAGTAAGTAGACTTGAACCCATACCCTTGATTCCCGCCTTGAGCCTCAGCCCGAAGGACCAAAGGTTGCTGTTTGGTCTGGATAAGCAGGCAGGGACAGGCTCCTCGAGCAGATACCATTACAATGGAGAAGCTCATCTTCCCATTACCGGCGGAGAACTCAAGGGCTCCAAACTCCTTAGGTCTTGTTTTGTAAGCTTGAAGCTTTGAAACCTGTCGAGATTAACCTCCACTAACCTAAGCTTACCAGATCAAGTAGATCACTACCGAAACCCGTACCGTACACGCTGCTTTCTCGGCTTCGCCTCTTTCTGACAACGCCGACCCTCCCCGTACGCTTTGAGGGACTGAGCCTTCGGATCCCACCTTATTGGTATTGGTCTTCTTTCCGCTGTCGCTGAGAAATGCCCTCCTTTTGGCTTCGCCTTGTGGTCAGAACCGAGACAGATGGTTTTGGTGACATTTCTATTCTGTACCAAAACCGCCTTATCAGTGGATCTCTCTCCGTCCTATCGTACCTCTAGCAAACAACAAAGATGAACTTCGAGCTGCTGAACCGGGCATTGAACAACGGTATATTGTTTTTCTGCTTGTTTTGGAAGCTTGAAACGACAGACAAGTGGTGACTATGAGACGGCTTGCTACTGAGCTTCTTGTGTTCCATCTTTCTTTATTGTGGGGTCCGCGCAACAAGAGCGCTTCCTCTTTTTCTTTGCCACCATGAGACGTCGCCTTCACTGGTTCTTGGGGGTTGGAATAGTAGGCGAGCTTCCCCGCCTTGTTCTCTGCGGTCATTCTCGCTGTCCTTGCTGGGACAGCCATTAAAGGGTTCGTAGATTGCTATCGGCTATGATGAAGTGCTTTTCTTAATGAGGAGTGAATTTCAAAGAAGGAGATTTTGAAAAAGGGCAGATCAGAAAGACCGCAAATGTGGACCAAGTCAGTACATTGCAGTCAGCAACTCCGAATCAGAAAGGAGTCAACGCCAGAGGGCAGGCACAGCCGGTCGTGCAGCCTGTTATGCAGCCTGTTCAGCCAGCGATTCAACCGCTTGTATTACCAGAAACCGGCAGTTCAACAGAATACTTCAGCCAACATTGTCAGGCATCAGCAGGTTCATCCGTCCAGTTTGATCACCAAGCATTATGTAAACAGACCAGAGAATGGAAATTCTTCGGTCCAGGAACCGCTTATTGTGAGAAAGGCTCAAAGCATTACTACAGTGGAAGTACAAAGGCCGATAGAAGCACCCACATGTCAAGTACAGTCGATGGTTGAAGACAGGAACCTCCAGAAGCAGACGGCAGCATGCGTGTATGATGACATCTTCGACGAAGACTCCTTTTATTTTTAGATAAAGCAATACATTGTTCCACTTGAGAAGATGAAGGCCAGAAATGCACCATCAACCACAGTACAATCTCCACCGCCATCAGCATTGCCATTTCCGCATAATTTGGTGAATCCGGCCTCCAAGATCATAAAGTCTCCGCCACCATCCGAAGTTCCACAGCCACGGGTTATCATTCCGCCATCCAGCGTGTCGACGAAAGAAGCTTGAATTTCAATGCAAATTATAGCAAAGTTAGAGACCCTCATTGTACTGGTGGTACTATCCAAGTAGAGAGGATTCCCAATGTTGCTTCCTAGGTATTCCATTCCTTCCGGTGTCCACAGAACCAGAGGAACATTATCAAACTTAACCCATATTGGGATACTAGCAAAGCTGCTTTTGGAGAGATGCTCTCCCGGTTGGTTGGCATTTCTTAAGAATCAAAAGCTTCCCAGCTATATGGTATGGTCCTACGCCTAGGACAGCATTGCAATTTTCTTCACTCCTCAATTTAAAAACATAGAAGCCATTATCAAGGAGCATGACATCTTCAAGAGCTTGCTCCCAAGTCTTATAAGCCCATTCTTTCACAAGATTCAAAGGGAGTGCTCGGTCAAGGAAATACCCTACCACAACATTTTTCCATCTCTTATAGCCTATTTCTGTAATCCCATTAGGTATGTTAGCTGGGCTCGGGCATTGATCGATAGTACACCTTTCTATTCCTATTCATTTTCTTTATTCCAATTTGGCTGGTTCACCCGCATTGGAAGTCTCGGATGAAGCTCAGATATTTCACCAGAACATGAAGTGCTTAGAAAACACATTTCATAGGGTTGCCGGACCCTAGAAAGAGTGAGAAAATCAGTTGACTGGCTCACGTAGTACTAGATAGATACTTGACTTCCTTCAGAGAAATACATTCCCTAGAAAATGACTGACTCTCATGGTTCGCTACTGACTTCCTTCAGTGAGGACTTACCGATCACTCCATTGGAACTTCGACTGATTCTGCCACAGAACTAATCCCGTGCCAAGTGGCTCAATAGACTCTCTCTTTACCTTCCCCATCTGACCCACTCCTCCTTCTGCGGAATCCCCTTTATAACTAGACTCGTGCAATTTCTAATCAGTGGCTTCCTTCCTTGAGATATCGCCCATCGCCTGAGATGGAGCCTAGCTTTCTGACTGGGCAAGCAGAATGTTGTCCCCAATTCTCCTTCCCTCAACAAATGCCGTTTGCTGCTTACATCCGCGGTGGGGCAGGACTGGCTTGATCCTATTGGCAATGATCTTGGAAACGTGTTCAGTTCTTTATATCACCCCTCGTCCTTTTTGCTTGCTTTATGGTGCCTACTAGTCGATCAGTCCAATCTTATCTGCGTTCATCCCCCGCTGCTTGTTCTGCTTAAGATTTTGAGGTTCTCTATCTCATATAAAAAATGGTACCAAGAATTCTTATCCATAGCGTTCTAAAATATGTTATAAAAGAAGTCAAACTTGGTATAACATATTTTATCTGACAGAACGCCATTTCTAAGATAAGAGATAGGGTACTCCTTCTAAGCTTCAGAAATCGATTCTGCCTCTATTTCCGAGCGAGCCAAATGCAAAGAACCCAAGTGAGTAGATCTGGTTACCTTTTCTAATACGTAATACGAGGAGGCAATGAATATGGAATGGTTGTATACCGAGGCAATGCTATTCTTCTTTTCAGACAAAAGCCTATTCTTTATGGTGTGCCAGTTGTTGATCATAATCCCTAAAGAGGTGACGGGGGCGGAAAGTCAATCAGATAAGATAAGAAGATAAGGGACAAGAGATAGCGATTCCGTGGTTCGGCGGGTAGAGGAGATCATTTCTACTTTCGATATACTTCACCGCGTCCCACCTAGTTGGACCGGAATGGACTTGTTCCCCCGGAGAAGACGGAGAGGCCTAACAAAGGGCCTGATCAACCAAAGACTGACGGAAGAGGTTTTTATTCCTAACAGGCTAATTGAACAGGCGCCGAAAGCAACTGTACCGACGCGGTTCAGAAGCTACAGCCACTTAATTGACAGATGAAGGTCAGAAGCTTCCCCTATCAATCAGGGGAGGGACTAGATTGTTAAGTTTAAGAAATCCCTGACCTACTTGACTTGTTCTACCTGACGCCATTGTCCGATCTGGATTTGAAGGCAGGTGGGCTTGAAGTCAAAGAAAGAAAGCAACTGGAGTTGAAAGAATGGGGCCTTGATTATCTATTCTATCCCGCAAGGCCGAGATTAGTGATTCTCGTCGCTAAGCGAAGACTCTAACAGAACAGAGTAGCGTACCAAACCAAAGGGCAGTCCCGTCGGATCAAAGGAAGGTCAGACTAGCAACGGACGAAGCGGGTGAAGAGCTTAGGTATAGAAAGGGACAAAGAGCTTAGCCGCCAAGCGAAGGGGCAAAGAGGCTAGGAGCCGAATGGCCACTTGACTATCTACTACTAGAATAGAATAATGAGTGTGATAGCGCCAGAAGAGAAGCTATCAGCAACTGTCACACCAGAATGAGCTGATCGGGTAAGCACGGAGAAAGCTTGCATTGAAAAGAAAGGGGGCAGCTAGAGGAGAGGAGAAGCCTTCACACCCCAAACAGTTGAGGGAAGAGAGGCGAAGCCAAGGGGCACGAAAGCAAGTGTCAAGTGTAGGTCTCCCATTCTTCCCCTGAAACCGGCATGGCTACAGTCAGACAGTCTAGATAGAAGATAAGGGTCGAAAGAAGAAAGTCTAGACTTTTCTCTTTTTCATAGTGAGAGCTGTTTGGTTATTAGTCACTTTTCTCGCTCCTCAAGAAAGACGGCTAGAAACTTCCTATTAGGAATGGCTTCCTTTCAGGTTGTGTTGTTACAGACCAGACTGTTCTAACAGGGCAGGGGAGACGGAGAAGTAATCTCATACAGTACAGCTATGATCGGGCAATAGCGCAGATAAGATCAGACTGAATGTGTGAAGGATATGGTTCTGGTTCTCTTCTGTCCCGTTCCTTCAATCAAAGAAGATGACATGCCCAGGGCTAGTGCCAGCGCATAGTCAGAGTCTTCCCTGCGTGCCTAACATCCACTTCTTCTAGTCGAGTGCCTTGCGGCGCCTTTAACCATGAGAGAAGGCGATACCGAAGAGAATAACTCAATGTCACTGGCTACTCCATCAACTCAATTTCGTTGCGTAAGTGAGGATGCCAGTCATCATAGTCTGAACTTGAAATCTTTCGTAGGCTCATCTCGTCGATTGGCATTCCGATCCTGGTCATTCATAGTTCATAGATAGTCGGCACTTTTAGTCATAGGCTAGCGCCCATTCCTGATAGCCGCAGCTCTGCCCCTTCCCTATTCCATTAAAGAATGAATGGGAATTGATCTGACAACGGCTGGGCAAAATCCATCTCTTTCCATCTCTATTTTCGCTAAACTTGCTTGCTTTCATGAAGCCGACCTTAACAGACATCTCTTCCATTTTCGTAGATGGTCCGGTGAATCAATTAAATTAGATGCCGCTTACCTAGATGCGGTGCTTGTCCCTCGAAGCGAAGGTAAAGACCAAGACATTGGTGATTCTTAATCTGACCGCACTTCCCTCAGGTCGAACGGCTATCGATCCTGGCCCGATGAGAAAAGGGTTGAACTCATGCTTGCCTTAACCTCTTAGCGAAGGAAATCGGTGTGCTGATTGGCTCGGGTCATTTAGGTGTGCATGTCTTTTGTAATTCTCTAGATGGGATCCTTGACCTGCTTCAGCAGGATGTTGTTGGGGTTGCCATGCCCCGGTTTGTTCGCCTGTAGTTGTTGTTTCTTTTTGGCTTTTTATTTTAGCCCCTTAAAAAGATCGCTTTTCCCTCCTAAGTGAGAGTTCAATCCTGCCAGTTGATCATTTTCCCCGTCTTTTTGTTCATCAATGCTTTTCCACTCGGCGACGTCCATTTCAATCTTTCAAGTTTTTAAAACCCCTGGATTTTTGGCTAGAAGCCCCTCTCCTTGGGAGCCAGTCTCCGTAAGTGGCATTCCTAGTAGCAGTAGAAGTACCTCTTAGGAAAGCGCTTGTTGTCACCGGGAGAGAAAATAGAATATCCGGATGTGAAAACGGCCTGAAAAGGTCTAATTTCAATTACTTTGACCATTGGTCGGTTCGGCCTAAGGAGTGTGCTGGCACTATCAGTAGTCAAGACGAAGAAGTCGGGCTAAGGACTCTTTACCCTCGATTCTTAGCATCTCAAGGAGACGATCCTCTGGAGAAGAACATCTGAAACTCTATCTCTTGAAATGAATACCCCTTCCTTGGCTTATGCCATTTACCTGAACAAGCAAAGAAAGACTTCAAAGAAGGTAGGAACTTACTCCTCTTCTCCTTCGATACGTGCCTGCTACTGCAGCAGCTAGAGAGGTACGGATTCGGACATGGGAGCATTAGGAAGATTCTTTATAGCTTATGTGATTCACTCCTTAAATTAAATAAGGTAGTTGGCTTACTTGCTTTTGAGAGGACAGGTTGTTTACGAAGAGAAGACAGACGCAAGACTCATCCCGATGGATGCGAGACAGCAGAGGATGTGGGAGCTTTCTTTCCCAGAATAGAAGAAAAAGAGATCAGCAACTTTGACTTAGCCCAAGCAATGCCCTTGGGATTACTATTAATAGGTTCCCAAGTAACCCCTTAGCTATCCCCAGGTGGTGGACCAAGCAGAGCTTTGGCCCTCGCTAGCGTTATTCCTCCGATTCGGTTTGGGGCTCAGAGTAATGTATTTATTCACTATCAGATAATAGTTGTAGTCCTTTAATTTAAAGAAAGAATCCTGGAAAGAAGCTCTTTTTCTATAGGGGAAATTCTCTCTAAGTCGAATCGGTGGAATGCCCTGCTTCCGGCTAAGTATACAGAGTTGGGTTCGGGCGGGCTTCTTTCTTTCCCGGAACCGCCGTCCATACATTGCCCATATACGATGGACCAGCAGTTCTTAGACTTCATAGACGGAGAGCCTTTGCTTTGTTATATATCCAAGAGGGTCCGGCCATTCCACACGCTGCCTAGAAGAGGCATGGTTTTTCTTTTAGTTAGTTAAAAGAGAAAAAGGGATGATGGGTGCTTTTTTATAAATAAATAGAAGAGATGAAGTCCGTCATTTAGAGAGAAGAGATGGCTTTGGAGGAGAAAGGAGCGGGTCTCAGATCTTTTGCTCCGCCTTACAGCCTTAGTTTGCACCGTTTTTCTTCCTCACATGGACTAATAACAGGTTCCGAATTAGTTGTCCGAAATAGATCTGGTGCTCTCTCTTCCCCTCTAGTAGTGCTATTCTCGAATGAATGTAAGAGCTTTTCCAACCTCTTTCCCTTCGATACGTGCCTCCCGATCGGAAAGGAAGGAAGTGCCACATCTGTGTCAATTGGATGCTTCCTGTACTGCTGCTATTGCCCAAGGATTCTAAACCTTCGATGAGGTGAAGGCACGTATTCGGATCTCACCTTTCATTGATAGTTACCCGTCTCCATCCAGAGAGCTAGCTGTTAGTCTTTCTCGACCCGCTATCTTACTTGAATGAAAGAAAGAGAAGAATCATTCTATTTTAATGTACAAAGGCCATTACTCGATGGTATCCGCTCATGGATGGTAGTTGACTGATTGGAGTCAGTTTCAGTCTTTCTAGTAGTTGGAGTTTGTGGAACAAGTTGTAGAGATCCCATCGTTTCTATGTGGAGAATCCACACCAGTAAGAAATAGCTTTAGTTGTTGGTGGAAGTGACCTAGATATTTTTATAGGTCCTTGCCCCTTTCTTTTTCTTCCGCTAGGTAAGTTGGGAAGTCCTTAATAAGGCAGGGGAAGTCGAGTCCCTTATCTTCGCCTCGATCTGCGCTTTCACTTTCGCTTTAAAGAAAGAATCGCTGAAGACAGATTCTTTTTATCGGTTGAGTAAGGGCGAATTGCTCCTCTTCTTTATTCTGTAATACCGATAGTGATACGACCAACCTCAAGCGGAAGTAGTTCGGAGCGTCTCTTTCTGTGCTGTTATGATTCCATGATCTTCTCTGAGGTAGACCTGCTTATCTACTCTAACAGTTCGCCTTCAGCTCACCTTGGATACTCCAACCCTTGGTCAAACACTTGAAGATAGTCCTATCAACACGAGCTATTGTCCTTTGATGCTGGATACGCTGGTGTAGATTTCTTTTCTGTAATTGGATTAGAATAATATAAGTAGTGCTAAAGTCGATGCGCTAAATGAGAGTTCGAGGTGGGATGAGTAAATTAGCTCGAATTGATTAGTGCATCTGCTTCTATTTTCGTAGTGAATCATAGCGACTCGTCCCGTGTCAATAAGGTCTGAGGAAGGCTATGAGCCAGGATTAAAGCGCCTTTTGCTCATGGTCCGAGGGACGAGGGAAGTGGAATGGCTTAGTACGCGCCTGCTTTTGAGAGCCTTTCTGCCCTGAGGAGGCCTCATTTCTGGGGCATCCAGAAAAGCCATCCCATTCAAGCCTATCGGGTTCCTTTATTTGAGACTCTTTCTCCTATGGGGATGATGTGCGCATGTTGGCTACTCCGCTTGAGTAGTGCGTTCACTACCAAAACTGATTAAAGATTAAGGATTTTGTACTTACAAAGGTAAAGGTTCACGTCTTCGTAACTAATCAAAGCATTGGAATGAAACCGTGGGCTTACAGGTATAGATAGCTTGGTTTTGGAATAGATAACACCTTCCTAAAGAGTCGGTCGGGGTGGGCTAAGCTAATCAGCAGGCTTATTCAGACATGCTTATGGGCAGTGGGCAGATAGCAGATATTGATTCAAAACTCTTCCTTAGTGGCTTAGCCGACCTACCTTCGTTGAGGAGCTACAGACTTTAATAAACTGCCATAGCTTGCCGCTACGCCCCTGACGTTCTAACAGCTATCTAGTTCTACCAGCTAGAAGCCGGAGATGGTCTCAGTCAGCTAATCGGAAGGCTTATCCGCACATGATAGCGGCATTCTGACCTAAAGGTAAAGGGCGGGCCTTACTTCAGTAAATTAAAACGTTCGATAGAAGCCCCCCACGGAGCGCTAAGAAGCAAGGGATATTCACTCAGCAGAAAGGGCTGCTACGTTAAGAACCTCGCCTTATCTAAGTGTGCTAGGGCCATTAGCCCACTCACTCCCCTTTTCTTTTTATGTGCAGCCTCTCTCTTATTATACGATGCATCTGATTCACTGTCAAGGACCGTCTATTCACCAAAAGAAAGAGCTTAAACGGCTCAAAGACTAGGAGCGGATACGATCACAGTAAAGTCAGAGGGTTTCTTCCCCTTCATGTGCAGCTCCTTCTCTAAGACATTTGGCATCTGTCTTATCTGTCACCTCTTTTACCCTTTGAACAGCAACCCGAAACAGGCATACAAGCAGGTCAGCTGGTCACCTCACTTCTTTGTCTGCTCTGGCAATCAAAGGAAGGGGCAAAAAGCTTTCCTACGGTCACTGTCTTTGAGTATGTATAGAATAGGAAAGCAGGCAATCGGGCTTGACTTTTTAGCCAGTTTATACAGTCCGACATCGTGAATTCACATAGAGTAACCTACTTCTCTTCCGTAGAAGACCAAAGACACCATTCTTTCTCCTTGTCCTTGAGTCGATTCATTCCGCGTTGGATGAGTCTAATTCGATGTCGAAATCGAATATATAAATTAAAAAAAAAATTCCTAAACGAAAGAGAAAAAAGAGTTTACGAGCAAGCCAAATCCCTGTTAATGAGTCACCATTACTAATAAGTCAAGAATAATCCAAACCTTCCTTTCCTCTTCTTTTTCTACCCTTTCTTGATCTAGCTTTCTGACTAACTGAATAGACAAGAGACCTGGATCCCAATCCTTAGCGGTTCCTCTAGGTGAAATATTCCTATCCATCTCATGATCATCACTATGAAGAAGGAGCTCTCCCATAGCATAGGGTCTCTTTCGAGAACCTCTGTTCTAGTGAAAGCAAAGCCCATTTCCTCCATGGCTTATATTTATATAGAAAAGTATCTAAGCCTATTATATTAAAGGAGTCCTAATTAGACTCCTCTCTTCAAAAGCCAGAAGGAATCTCAAGGAATAAGCCCTCCGTAGGGCTTACCAATGTAACTGGCTTAGATGGCATTTTAACAGTTCAATGCTTCCCGCTTTAATAAGATATTCAAAATACCTTAGTCTTAGTAATCACTTTACAAAGGCCAAGAAAAGAAATCTCTCCCAGGTAAAGAGAACTCCTAAAAGGCTTACCGGTCAAACCCCCAAAAAGGGAGCTCGCATGCCCCTAGCTGCCAAACTAAAGACTCAATAGCAATTCGCTCAAAGGTAGAGTGACTCCATTCAAGGGACCGAAAGCAATAGAACGATTTTCTTACTTATCTCTTATCTTATATCTTAGGGCAGCAGCAATCTTTAGATAGCTCTATAGGTATATCCTACTTGGGAGAGCTCTTTGAATACACCACCACGACGAAGGCCGGTGAGAGTGGGACTCTTATTGACACTGGGAATACTGCTACGAAAGCTGCTTCAAGAGAAGTAGGAGAATATCTAGAGATTGCTGGAAAGAGACTTCTAGCCAGGTTTGCTCACATTCCCGGAGCTCCTTCGTACGGCTTAAGGGATAGAAGAAGAGGTGTTTGCAAGAAAAGGTTTGACATTCTCATCCCCACGAATCAGGAAAGCGTGCCTGGAACTGAGTACGGCTAACCGCTTCTTGCTAACAAAGTTGTCCAATTCAATGAATGTGTTTGCGTCCTCTCTTCTTAGTCTACGATTATCCCTGCTCTTCCTCAGATGTGGATATCTTTACCTGGTCGAAAGTAGAAATGTGTGATTGGCTTCGTCCCGGCCTTCAATAAATAGCAGTTGATTCGTGAATACCGTATTCCATAGTTGCCAAAGAGGCCTTTTCTTCCTCACAGCGCATTCTCTGCTCTAGCACACCGGAAACTCTCACAGTAAGAGTGGATAGGCTTACACCGGTGGCAGAGATCGAACTAAAGGCAAAAGTTGGAACCGGCTAACTAGATCCAATGAAGATAGTTTCTGTTGTTGACTTCCACCCTAGGGAAAGGCCTTAGAGTTAGCCTGCTCCTCTTGATTCATAAGCAGTCCACCATCTCCTTACTTCCGAAGACGACGGGTTCTTTCCTTCGCCTCTTCTCTAAGCATCCAGGGCACAGTCTCAAGGCTTTGAAGGAAAGGTTCACTTCGGCTTAGATTCCGATTCCGGGTCTTTCTTTTAAACCTCTTCCATGCCACCCTCTTGAAAAGCAGTTGTCCAAGTCAACGAAGAGGAAAGACGCTTTATATACCGACCTTACTAGTGCCTTTTTTCACCCTCCCCTCCCTGGCATCTTTGACAGATGTCCATACTCTCTCAAATCATGAACATGGACCCTCTAGTTAAGTTATGGCGTACTTTGCTGACCGTTCAAAGGACCATTGGAAATCCGATATCGAGATGTCTTTAAGCTGGGTGCTGTGAAATCGAATTGATGTGGCACTTTTTTTAATGGGTTGGGGTTCAGTGTCTCTCTCTATATAAAGGAGAATGTTCAAAGCGGGGTAGAGGAAAATCATCAGGCTCATGACCTGAAGACTTCATCATGTCCCCGCCTACTCACTGGATAGGATATGGTCTGTGTGCCGCGAGTGCTCCGTCTTTCTTTACTTAAAAAAGGAATTGATAGTCTTCAGGCTCAAGGCGATAGGCCAGTGACTATCTAGCCCCGGAGTCTTTCTCTCCGTCAAAGGAACTCTTTCTTGAACAAGCACGGCGCTATCAGGACAAAATCCTAGCAGAAGCAGAAAAAGAGGAGTGATTGTGGTCTTCGATTCGAATTCGATTTCGGTCTTAGTCTCAGTGTGGCTGATCATGCTCGGCAGACCAGCGTCCCATAATTCATGGTGATGGTGGGCGAAGATCTATAGTACTTTCCTTACTACCATGGTAGCATGAGCGTTCGCCTTTAGTAAGGAATAGCATTAGATCAAGGTAGCGCTATCTTATAGCATAAGATAACCAACCATTGTTTACCTTACCATTTAATACGTTTTTCCAAAAATTCCTTAGACTGAGATAGCATGGTGAGCCCTTATAACTAAAGATCTATAGCTGAGTATAGTTGAGCCCTTGGAAGCTTTATAGCATAGCCTTTTATAGATATAGAGGAGCTGGTCGCCGAAAGCCCTCGTCGGTAGCCATGGTTAAGCAAAGGCTTCTATGGCTCTAAGGTAGTAGACTTGGCCGCGCATGAGATGTTAGCCTTTAGACCTTCCCCATGGACCGGGGCTAAGGGCCTAATTATGTTCCGCGTCGTCTTAGTCTTATCGCCTGACTATTTTATTAGTATAGAAAGAACGGGAGCCGGGCTTCTTCTAAGGCGAACAGCCCTATAAATTACGTAATGTTATTAATTTTCGTATTCATGTTTTTTTCTGCATAAAAGCAGCGTCTATTGGGTCTTTGTGGTGGTTGATAGATTCTCTTAGAACCAGGGCTCCCGTTTTTCGTATTATTCTTTCTGAAAGGAAGTAGTGAGAAACCACGGAGTTCCGGTTAGCATAACGTCCGATCGAGACAATAAATTCATGAGTCATTTCTGGAGGACGTTATGGAGGAGGGAACCGGCTTGCGCTTCAGTAGCGCCACCCACAAAGGGATGGTTAGATCGAGATGGTTGGTGATTTGTTGAGGAGCCTGGTAAACGGCAAGCCGAGACGCTGGGAGGTGGCAACAGCTGAGTTTGCTTATCCAAACTCGGTGAATAGAAGCACTGAGAGATCGCCGGAAGACCAGAGGAATGAAAGAGTTGGCTCCGCCCGTAATAAGATAAGAGGAAAACTGCTTGGATATCAATGACTTTGCTAGGGTCGACTGCACGCAGAGGTGCGTGAGGGGAAGCAAAGCAAGGATAGAAATGTAAAGCCACGCTGGAGAGCGCAGGAGTTTGAGGTTGGTGATGAAGTGTGGTCCTGATAAAGGAAGACAGGCAGAGAGACGCGGTCAATTGCGGCAGCGAAGGATTTTGCCATTTGTATCAAGCTCAAACTTCCTTCTTGCATGCGTGCCCCCCCGGAAGCTAGAATAAGAGGTCAAAATGGATTGTTAGCGTACTCAATCAAACGGGTGATTTTCTACCCGACTACGGATCTCACACTACCCGCTATAAAGTCAGCATCCATAACCCCAAATGCTACAGGAATACCTTTATTTGGCCATTTGCGATCGAAACAACCTAGGAAAGTTATTGCCTACATAACCTACTCTTCATACCAAGAGAGCCAGGTATCAGATCACTGTAGTTCGAAGACCCCTTTTGTTAAACCAGTTCCTGTACTCTTTTTGAATGAATTCCAGCTAGTAAAGTAATCTGGTAGAAAGGACCCACTCGCCCGCTCTCCCCTCGCCTAGAAGCTTCCAAACCCCAGGCATTGGCCATTAAAAAAGGACCAGCGCCGTTTATTTCACGGTAAAGGCAGGCCACACAAGCGACGTAGGTCTTCATTAGTGAAATGCTTATAGAATTTCCTATAAATGGAGGATTGGCGTTGGTGTTGAGTTAACTCTTGCAGAAAGGAATTCAGCTTCCTCTCTATGTGCTTGCGCTGAACAGCATCTCCGGGATTATCTACGGAGGCAACCTTCGCTTGAATGAAGGCGTCGGCTTCCTGCCTTATATTTTCATATGGCGAGACTTCCATTATTCTCGCGATATTCGGTTCCTGAATCATTAGATTGAAAAGTTTCTAATAGGCCCTTATTTTCCAAGACCCTCAATTCTATCTCTGTTCCATATTTGAAAAAAATGGTCAACGTTGACCGCTTGATCAAAATGCTCGCGCACAAGCCGTTCGTAATCACCGGGGTGAAGCTGAGGAGGTACGTTGAAGTACTGTTGGCCCTCGAGAAGGCGAATACGATGATAGATGGTAGCTTCGTTTTCCGCACCTGCTCTAAAGGTATGAATGGACTCAGAAGTGGATTCTGATTCGAGAGCAGGAAGGCTCAATTGCCTAGATTCCTCCCCACTTTCAGAAGATACATTCCAGATAAAAGTATAAA